TAATAAATTTAATTATGGATCGAGTCCAGATTTATATATAGATTTAAAGATCTAAAAAACCATTTTTATCTTGTTTTGGAAAAAAAAAAAGATGAAAAAAATCCAAATCCAACAGGTTAAAAACTAATTTTTCGGTAAATCCATTTCAAACTGCTTTTCTAGAATGCCCAATATTTCTTTTACATCTTCTATACGAAAATGTTCCATTTTCATAAGATCTTCTTGAGTGTTATTCAAAAGATCCAATAATGTATATATATTGGATCTTTTGAGGCAATTATAGATTCTGGGAGGCAATTTTAATTGGTCAATAAAAATATATTTCAATGCAATTTTTTTTTTGTTTTTCCTTAGTTTAACCAATTTATCATGAAAGGTAAAAAGAGGTAAAGTAACCTTGTGTTGATTGTCGTCTAAATTTAAGTTTTCTTCTTCTGTATGGAAAAAAGGAATAAATAAATCAATCAAATTTCGGGACGCTTCATGAAGCGCTTCTTTCGGAGTTAAACTTCCATTTGTCCATATTTCGAGAAAAAGTATCTCTTGTTTTTCATTTCCATTCCCATAAGAATGAATGCTATGATTTGCTTTTCGAACAGGCATGAATACAGCATCGATAGGATAACTTCTGTCTTGAAAGTTATTTGAACTTTTTATTTTTATACGATATCCGCGATTCCTCTCAATTTGTAATCCAATACAAAAATCAATCGGTTCTGTCAAGCTAGCTATATGTTGTGTATTATCAACGATTTCCACATAAGTCGGTGAGATGATATCTTGAGCTGTTACATACCCAGGACCCTTAATACAAATAGACGCGTCACAAGTTCCGTATAAATTACTTCTCAATACTATTTCTTTCAAATTCATTAAGATTTCATGTACTGATTCTTGAATACCCACTATGGTAGAATATTCGTGTGGTATTTTCTCAGATCTTGCACGTGTAATATATGTTCCTTCTATTTCTCCAAGTAAAGCTCTTCGCATCGCAATGCCTATGGTGTCGGCTTGACCTTTCATAAGTGGAGACAAAAGAAAACGTCCATAAGAAAGGCGCTTACTGTCTGTCCTCGATTCAACACACTTCCACTCTAGTGTCCGAGTAGATATTGTTACTTTCTCTCGAACCATAGTAATATAATATTATTTGGTTGAATTGTTTATTTCTCTTGAAATTTCTTTAATATTGATTCTTTTTTACACGCGTCTTTTTTTAGGGGGTCTACAGCCATTATGTGGCATAGGAGTTACATCCCGTACAAAAGTTAATAGTATGCCGCTTCGACGAATAGCCCGCAATGCTGCATCTCTTCCGAGACCGGGACCCTTTATCATGACCTCTGCTCGTTGCATACCTTGATCGACTACTGTACGAATAGCATTTCCAGCTGCGGTTTGAGCAGCAAAAGGTGTCCCTCTTCTTGTACCCCGAAATCCACAAGTACCGGCAGAAGACCAAGAAACCACTCGACCTCTTACATCTGTAACAGTCACAATGGTATTATTGAAACTTGCTTGAACATGAATAAATCCCTTTGGTATTCTACGTGTATTCTTACGTGAACCAATACGCCCATTCCTACGCGAACCAATTCTTGGTATAGTTTTTGCCATATTTTATCATCTCATAAATATGAGTCATATAGATATATAGATAAATGGATATATCCATTTCTTGTCAAAACGGATCCTTTTTTTATTTGTAGATCGGGTCTTTTAGAAAGTCTTTTTTAGACTATCCTTGTCTTTGTTTATGTCTCGGGTTGGAACAAATTACTATAATTCGTCCCCGCCTACGGATTAGTCGACATTTTTCACAAATTTTACGAACAGAAGCTCTTATTTTCATATTTTTCATACCTTAACCTTAATTTTGAATCGACTTTTTGGAAGAAAATAAGTTTCTTGAAATTTTTAATTTCGAATCGTATTCCCACGAAAAGGAATATTAAAGTTAAAACTAATCGTTCGAATCTTTGTTGCGGAGTCGATAAATAATACGCCCTCTGCTTGAATCATAACGACTCACTTCAATTTTGACTCTATCTCCTGGCAGTATCCGTATAAAACTACGTCGGATCTTTCCTGAAACATAACCTAAAATAAGATCCTCATTATCTAAACGAACCCGGAACATACCATTGGGAAGCGATTCAGTAATTAAACCCTCATGAATCCATTTTTGTTCTTTCATTCCGGGTAAAACCTCCTTAAGGTATTAACTAATGTAGGAGGAACAAGATTATACACTTCGCATTTTTTTTAGTTTTTTTTTTTTTTCACAACAAATAAGAAGTCTCGTATCCAATGCGGATATAAGAAGTATTACCATATATAACACAAAATTTCTCCGCCTATTCCTTTTAGTCGAGCCTCTCGGTCTGTCATTATACCTTGAGAAGTGGAAAGAATTACAATCCCCATTCCGCCTAAAATTCTAGGAATTCTTTGATAGTTAGAATAGATTAATAAACCAGGCCGGCTGATCCGTTTTAAATTTAAAAGATTTCTATAGGGCCCCTTTCTATTTCGTTTATGTCGCAGGGTTGAAACCAAAAAGTATTTGTCGCCTTCTCGATGTTTCCTCACATTTTCGATAAAACCTTCTCGTAAAAGTATTTTAACAATGTTTTCGGTGATATTAGCAGATGCTATTCGAAGGACTCTTTTTCTATACATATCAGCATTGCGTATAGAGGTTAATATGTCAGCAATAGTGTCCTTACTCATAATGGAGTAAAATTCTTGTTACCCAAAAATTTTGATATAATCAACATGTTTTTTGCTTTTTTTACTTATTTTTTTATTTGTTTATGAATAAAAATTATATTATTAAATTAAAGGTATATGCGTAAAACACAATCTACTAAATTAATTTGAATCTATTTCTTTCTAATACCCTACTATAATAACTATATCATAATCTCATCTTATATTTTAAGACTATTATAATACCTCGGGTGCCAATGAGACTATTTTAGTAAAATTTAAATGCCTCAATTCCCGGGCGATTGCACCAAAAACGCGAGTTCCTTTAGGATTTCCTTCTTGATCAATGACAACTGCGGCATTGTCATCATATCGTATTAGCATACCGTTGTCACGTTTCAGTTCCTTTCGGGTACGTACAATTACAGCTCTGACCACTTCTGATCTTTCTAGGGGCATATTTGGTACTGCTTCTTTAATCACAGCAACAATAACGTCACCAATATAAGCATATCGACGATTACTAGCTCCTATGATTCGAATACACATCAATTCTTGAGCCCCGCTGTTATCCGCTACATTCAAATGTGTCTGAGGTTGAATCATTTTTTATTTGTTGTTTCAATGCAAAAAAAAAAAAGAAAGAAATATTCTTTGTCAAAAGAAAAAAAAAAGAAACCTTGCCTTTTTCATTCCCAAGCTCTATTTTCTTTAGTTCTACATTCTTATACCAAAATAATAAATTGAGTTTTGATAGGCATTTTGGACGCTGCTATTGAAATTGCCTTTCTGGCTATATTTTCTGCGACTCCGCTCATTTCATAAAGTATTCGATCTGGTTTAACAACAGCTACCCAATATTCAGGAGAGCCCTTACCCGAACCCATACGTGTTTCTGTGGGTCTTACTGTAACCGGTTTGTCGGGAAATATACGTACCCATATTTTTCCACCACGACGTGCATTTCGTGTCATTGCCCGGCGCCCTGCTTCTATTTGTCTAGATGTGATCCAAGCGGGTTCAAGCGCTTGAAGAGCATATTTACCGAAACTAATATGGTTACCTCGATAAGACATTCCCTTCATTCGTCCTCTATGTTGTTTACGGAATCTGGTTCTTTTGGGGTTATAGTTGATGGTTGTTTCTGAATTCCATCTCTACTACAGAACCGGACGTGAGAGTTTCGTCTCATCCAGCTCCTCATGAATAAAAGGATTCAAAATATTTAATTTGAATTGAAATATGTTTAATGAATAATAGATGAAATTGCGAGATTCTTTGATATTTCATCTAATCTATTAGTCATTTGTATATACTATTTTGGATATATAACTAAACATATTAAATATATATTTCTATTTATTTTTGATTTTTATCAAAAATATTTTTTTTTTCATTTTATCGTATCGGATTGCTTTAAATCCAAAATTTAGCAATCCAAAAAATAACGTTTTCGCGGGCGAATATTTACTCTAATATCTATTTCAGTTATAAGGTTAGTTCATTACGTCTCAGATCAGAATAGATAAATTATTTCTCGGTTCTTTTCGCCATCCCGACCAATGAATTGTTAGGCTTTGGTTTCAATAAAATCTTCTGCATTCATGGGTTCCATCGTTCCCACCACTTCTTGTTTAATGGTTAGGTCTTAATTCTACAACGGAGCTCTTAATTCAATTTGTTCTTGAGTCAATTTTCTTAGTCTTTATTGGCTCAGGGCTCTTGGTTTTTTTGTTCTATATCTATCATTTAATTATGTATGAATCAGTATTGATGCTTTATTACATTGCCTTTTATGAGATGACTCATAGACCTTACATATTGGAATTCTATATCATCGATATTCTTTTTCTCTCTTTCTCTCATCCCTCTACCCACATCTTTTTTCCATATTCTGGTTCACAACTTAGAATCAGATTTTTTCTTTTTTTAGTTTATGAAAAAGAGATTTCAGTTGCTACAATGATATGAATAATCTATCATATCTTGACTGGTTTGTTGGATTTAGATAATGCGAAGTAATGAGTTGGTTTTTAGTTCTATAGTTATTAGTTTATACTAGGGAGCTTTTTTTTAATCTTATTCCTAAAAAAACCAACGAGTCACACACTAAGCATAGCAATTATATCAAAAATTCAATCGAATTTTTATTCAATCCTATAAAATTAAAGAATTACGGAATTAAGAACTCTTTTTTTATCTTTAATCAAAAAAATGAACGAGTTTCTTATTTTTTGTTGGATTTTGGGGGTAAAAAAAAAGAAAAGTCAAGGAAAGCTTTTTTA